TGTGGAACCTCGATATCCACGGGTTTATTAGCTAAATGGCAATTGGCACATACAATACGGCCCGTTGCTTCTCGTGGATTTTCATAACCCTGCTGTGCAAAAATGGGATAGGCATTTGAAATGGGTGCCTGAGTTATTATATATATCATGAGCGATAGGGAAATGGATCGAGTAATCTCTTTCTTTATCGACGAAAAGGTTTTTTTAGTTTGCATGGTCCAATCATTGATCCCGAAATTTTCTACAATAAAATTAGGTAGGTCGCTAGTAGAGTTCCCTATCTATAATTTTGCTATTTACTGAAATAATTTTTCTGAAACATTGGAGAGATCCCTTGGCTGGGTAGAAAGAATAAGTACTATTTTGAGTGTTTTGCTTATGGACAAAGTAACAAATATTATAATTGGGTCGTTCAATCATTTTTCAGTCATTCATTGAATGATAAATCACTACAAGTGAAGGAGATACACGATTTAAATAACGAAAGATCCAATATTTAAAAATTGTATCTAAAATGACTGGAAAAGTAGAAACAAGACCGGATATAATTTGATCATTATGAGCAAATCCAAAATCTTTGTAGACAGAGCCAATCATTAATTCCCAACCGTGGGGCGAATGGAATCCTATACATAAATCAGTTAATAAAAGAATAGAAAAAGCTTTTATTGTGTCGCTTAAGTTATATAGGAATTCTTGAATCCAAGAGTTAAGAATAACAAGTTCTTCATTACCTAGAATAGAATAACCACTTAGAATAACGAAACAGATTATATTTGTCGAGAAGTGTAAAATTGTATGGATACGATCCTCATTGTGCATCTTGATCAATTGGGTCGTTTCTTTGTAGATTTCGACGCGAAGCTTTTGTAAATGCGTTTCTGGGTATTCCTTTATCATTTCCTCCAAACGAAGGAGTTCCTCCAAGTCTATGAATTTTTTTAGAATACTCTTTTCTTGAATATCATTCAAAAAAATTTCGGATTGCCTAATATTCCACCAATTGGTAATCCAAGATTCCAGACTTTTTTTAAATGAGAGAGAGATCCACCAAGGCAAAAATACTATAAATGCAAGATATAGAAGGGAAATGAATACTTTCTTTTTTGCCATTTTTCGTCTGTGAATTTTTGAAGTTTAAATGAACTCACCCCATGCGTCGACTCTATATGATACTAATATTTCTATCAAGCATAAGTTATATCCCAAGTCATCGAGCCCATTAATCTATTGCGAGGTTTTTATTTGTGATGCAGTATAGCGGTTAGGTTAGTCCTTGAATCTAGAAAGAATACAGAAATAGAATAAGAAAGAGCCCACTTCAAATTAATATTAGTTGGATTTCGAGACGAAAGAACTCCCGTTCTATTAAAAAAAATATCAAATATTAAAATAAAAAAAATTATGGACACAAAAAATTTCGTTTTAGGGTTGCTTCGTATACGTTTACTTTGGCTCGAATAGGCGTTCAGAACAAACTTCCGTTAAGTTATGGTATAGAAAAAAAAGAGGGTTCTTGAGTTTTTTCCCTCTTGCAAAGTATTCATTTTTCAGTTCCTTTTTTCAAAATACTTCAATTGGTACGCGCAAGAAATAGGCCAATTCAGCAGCTTTTTGCTCAATTTCTCGTGGAGTCAAATTCTCATCAGTACGCGTCAAGGGAATGGCCCCCTGGCCTCTGATTTCCATATAAAGGACCCGACGAGCAAAAAGACCCTCTTTATTTTCTATTCTGATGGACTGAATATCTTTCATAAGGAATCGCAGAAATATGCGACGGTTTTTTCCAGGAAATCCCCAACGAAAAATACACACTATGCCCTCTTTTATATCGAATCGATCATAACCACTACCTACATTCCACGAAATTGTGCACCACAAGTAGGAGCTAATAAAAAGACCCGCGATCCCATAGAAAGACATCACGATCCCCTGCGGAAAAAAATTTATTTGCTGAGAAGGAAATAAAGATATAAAATTCCTACCAAAATAACTGGAGGTTCCAACCAATACAAACCCTAATGAACCTAAAAAAAGAATAAGGGCCCAACCGAAATTACTTATTTTTCGAGATCCCGCTATAAGTTCTATCCATATACGTTCTGATCGCCAACTCATACTCTCACTAGACCTAGTTGCATTTTATTGGAATTGGAAGAATAACAAAAATAAATTTGATTTTACTTTTTTTGTTTCCGAAGTAACTCTCATCAACCAGCACTACTATGATGTGAACCTTTTAGAAAAATTCATCGAATTGCTTAGATCCAAACTAAAATAATAACATCTCTTTCATATGATTTCCTATAGATATCCACATATAGATATATTGACTTTCCATTTCCGAAATTCTCCCCGATACCGATCCATTTGAAAATTGTTAGAATTCATTTACCCATATATCATGTTTACACATACATAAGAGCTTAGGCTCGAAAGAAGCCACATGTTATACCATATTCTACTAAATAGATATGGGTGTTATGATCAAAGTCAGTTT